TCTACCAGCTGAGCTATCCCGACCATTCACGACGCATCATCCTCATTTTAATAGATGACTTGGGTCTATGTCAATTAAAAAGACGAAAAGGGGATTACAAAGTGTTATCCAGGCCTTGGTGGAATTTCTTAGATCTTAAAAAAAAAAAGACTTTGTAAGTTTCAGTACAGTACGGGCGATAATATGATCATTCCAATTTACAATCGGGGTTACTTGCTCAATGATGTTTATTTGTATGTGTATCATATATACCACAAGGCTTGTGAAAAGAAAAAAATTAATGAATGAGAAACATAATGAACTTTGAACCGATAACGAAATGAGAGTATAGGATAAAAAATTAGGGAATCGACTGGGCCTTTTTGGGGATAGAGGGACTTGAACCCTCACGATTTCTAAAGTCGACGGATTTTCCTCTTACTATAAATTTCATTGTTGTCGATATTGACATGTAGAATGGGACTCTATCTTTATTCTCGTCCGATTAATCCATTTTTCAAAAGATCTATCAGATTACGATGGAGTAAATGATTTGATCAATGAATATTCCATTTTTTTTTTTACTTGGAATCGATTCACAACAATTCTTTCATTTTTCATATAAACATATAAAAAAAAAAAAATATTCGGGTCGTCATTAATCATTTGGTTTGGAGATAGTATTTCAGTACGTATACGTATATATAGGTTTATTCTTCATCCTTTTCGATGGAAGGATTCCTTTACTAACGCATCGCAGCCAACTCCATTTGTTAGAACAGCTTCCATTGAGTCTCTGCACCTATCCTTTTTTATTATCACTTTCTGAATACTTGTTTGTTTTCAGAAAACAGGATTTGGCTCAGGATTGCCCATTTGTAATTCCAGGGTTTCTCTGAATTTGAAAGTTATCACTTGGTAGGTTTCCATACCAAGGCTCAATCCAATTAAGTCCGTAGCGTCTACCAATTTCGCCATATCCCCACCTTTTTTGTGATTAGGGTCGTGATGCCGCTCTTCTTTATTCGTTTATTTATATTAGGCCGGAACCGTTGAATTCATTAGATAGCAGTTCCATATTGGAAAGCGTTTTCTCCTGTTTGGGTTTATTGTCTATCTTCTTTCATCTCTATCGGTGGTCCAATAAGAAAAGATTCTATCAGTTCCGTATTCGAAATTCAATTCAATATAGATGGATATATACCACATATACCACATGTATATTATGTATACACATATATTATGTATATTATTATATATAATAATATAATAATGTTATACATAAATATATTATTATATATGCTAATATGCTATGCCCCTATGTTCTATCATTTTTAGCGTGTAATTTTGAATACTTGAACGGTCGATTCGTTTTTTTTTTGTCTTAGCTTTCACCTTTCCGAATGCAAACACCAGAATGTTTCATCATGATCGGGATTGCATTTATATGAATTGCACTTTTCTTTTTCATTTTTTTCTTCTCCTTTTCTTAGGGCAGACCCTATATAACAATAACATAAATAACATAAAAAAAAGAACTAAAAAGGAATTTTTTTATTATAATATTATTTATATTTTAATGTTATAATCAAAATAATAATTACAATATTACAATGTAATTTTAATTCAAAAAAAAATCTTACTATCTAATTAAGATATTGATTATTGATAAAAATATATTTGATAAAAAAAACCGAAATTATATATTAATTGCTATGTTTTATAATATTCAAATATCCGTCTTTGAAATTCTATATTATTTTCTACATTCATATGAATTATGAACCGTTAATATCTAAGATCCCAGTAGTTTACTAAATTCCTATGCGTGTACAATTTATGTTATGCGAGCCCGCTTAGCTCAGAGGTTAGAGCATCGCATTTGTAATGCGATGGTCATCGGTTCGATTCCGATAGCTGGCTTTTCTCCACCTCTTTGATTCTTTTTTTTTTTTTTTTACAAAATGGATAATAGGAATATTGAAAAGGCTTCTTACCCTTTCACCTTACCAAGGGTCACCGATCTATTATCTCATAGAAACTTCCGATTCTAAAAAAAAAATTAGAAGTTCAATCTCTGTAGAACAAATCAATCAAGAAAAGAACCTTTATTATAATTATATTATTTATAATTATATTATTTATTTATATTTTTTTTATAAAATCTAAAACATATTTTTAATAGAAAATAGATTGTATAAAAATTATAAAAAACTATATACAATAATAAACAATATTTATATATACATATATTATATATACAATACGGTCCGGATATTGATACAATTCATCTAATTATTCTTTGTAGTCCAAGACTTCAGTAAATTTCACTTCATTTATCATTTAGTTTAGTTTTAATTTCATTTAGGTTTATGAAATTTCAATAAAATAAGGAGTCTTTATGTCGCGTTACAGAGGACCTCGTTTCAAAAAAATACGTCGTCTGGGGGCTTTACCGGGACTAACTAGTCAAAAACCTAGAGCCGGAAGCGATCTTAGAAACCAATCGCGCCCCGGTAAA